TGACTCTTCGGACGGGTATGCTAGAAAGGATGTTTGGACGTTTACTTGGATCATACGTGTATAACGTGTTTTCCAAGTAAACGTTTGATGTTCCTTTTCTGAAGAAGCCTAAGGGGTTTCCTGTCTTGTTTAGGACTGGACAACTTTTAGGTTATTACGCCTCTTGGGACCACAATAAATAAGGGGAAGTCAACTGTTGCCTCTAAAAGGGCCCGGATACCGCCTAAACCAGTGCAAGGTGGTATTCCCAAGGAAGCTAGCATAGCAATAGGGAATCCATCTAGTATTTACTAAGGAAAGATGGTGCTGGGGGCCCCACTAAGGTGAATGTTATTGAACCCAAACGTTAAAAGCCATGCAAAAAATGCCTTCTACGTCCATTGCTACTGTAAGACCACCAACAGGGGGAGATGAGCAACATGTGGGGCCTACACACTTGGAACAGCCCCACCAAGAGTCTGCACAGGCCCGGGAGTTAGGTTCTTTTATCTTACGGAGGATGATGATGAGGATTTACTCACTGATGAAGACGCCATGAGTCAAGATGAGGAAGAGGTTTTTTGTTCGAGTTGGAGTGGAAGCAGTGAAGGGGGCGAGTTCCCTAACCTACGCGAGCCTAAAGAGAAGAGAGTTCAGTCTACGAAGGGTTCGGGTTATCAGTCCGGATCAGTCCCACGCAGGCCGCAGAGAAAGAGACAAGGAGGAAGAAGGGGGCACTACGGGAAGAGCATCCAAGACGCGCTAAGGCAAAGGCATAGAGCTCAAACACAGGCTTAGTAAGCACAGATTCCCTAGAAAGAAAGATTTCCTCTCTTAAAGATGCTTTCTTCCTGTAATAGAAGTCAAACTCAACAGCTCTAGCAACTACTTATGCACTTCCAGTCCACCCAGACCGGTAGTAGCTGCAAGCCTACTTCTTATTGCACTTGAAGGAGGAATAAGACCAAAAAGAAGGAGAACTAACGACGGGAAGAGAAGATAGTTAGTTTCTAAAGGCTGGACCAATCAAACCATATCGTATCGAACCATAGCGGGAGCGAGGAGCACATATTCTTTATTACTGACTTTTCGTGGTTGATCGCACCAACAGGAGTCGGTGCTTGTGAGTAGGAGAACATTCTTTATTGCAAGATGTTCGTCCACCCGCCGCCTTCGGTCAACTCAAACAAGAGGCCAGGAAGGACATTGTTGAAGGCTCACTGAGTGCTTCTAGGTTAAAGGGAAGCACTAGACTCACTCCACGGGAACTCGCTTTTCGGGTTTGTAGGCAAGGAGCGTCGAGCTAAGTAAAAGCAGCAGAGAGTCGCTATACGCGGGAATTCCATTCATCATCATAAAAGACTAGCTCTCAAAAGCCTGGTTAGCGTTTTCAGAGCAACGATTTCCACAACTCTCTTTAGTAGACTACTTCTCACCCGATCAGCCCTCTCTCTTCCTTCAAAGAAGACTTCCAATACTTTTCCGTAAGAGTTGGAGTACTCTTGTAAGCCTGAACCCCTATTCCATGATAAAGAAGCGATTGCTAGAGAAGAGGATGAATCCAGCCCTATAGTAGTACTCATCCCTCTTTCTCTCCTAGTGGGTGAAGCAGGAAAGAAGCAATCAAGTCAGCCTAGTCGAGGTCATTTCCAACCTAGGGAAAGAAGTTCCGATCACAGCTTCTCAAACAAAACGAATTAGGGAAAAAAGAGCATTCGTAGCATCCATTCCTTTTCCTTGCTTGCCTCCGTTGATTAGACCTCCTGATCCTAGTCCTACTCCTTTTCCTTCAGTCCTAGTGCTAAGAGGGCATATTCCTTATACTTAAGCATTCAGTTCCCTTTCAACCGGTAAAAGCTTGGTCCCAAAAAAGCATGAGAGAGTAGACTTAAGAAGAGCAGGGAATATGGAAAACTAAGACTCATTCCGTCTAATTGCTAAAATGCCCTTCAACAAGAAGATTCAATAGCATCCTTTCTTCCTATTCCGGAAAAACTAGCTGCTGACTCAACCTCCCCTCGGGTCTACGCACTCTTTGTCTTTGTTTTTAGCATCGGCGATTGAAAGAGAGTAGGAGCCCATTCTATTCTATCTATCTCAGAAAGAAAGTCTCAACCCTTTGGTACGAAAGTAGGCCCTAGCTTCTCAATAAGTCATTCAATGAACTAACTATACTTAAGATGTGAGCTATACCTATTCCTTCTTTTCTTATCTCTTCCCTTTCGGGCCGGATCGGATAAAGAAAGGAGCTAAAGAATGAAATATTCATCAAAGTAGTCCTTACATCCCTCCGCAAGCATAAGAAGAGTCCGATAATGGCTGGTCTTTAAAGGCCATTAAGAAATTACATAAGTCAAGTTCTTGTGCTATGTCAAAAGTGAAGTTCTCCCCGCCCTGGAATCACTTCACTCCCAACCAACAAGCTTCAAACTAGAGGTCGCCAAGCCTATCATCTTTCAATAGTTCTCACTAAAGCCTATCATCTTTCAATAGGAAGCTAGCAAGACTAAGCCCATCATCTTTCAATAGTTCTAGACTTCTCACTATCAGTCTCTAAAGCTCTATCATCTTTCAATAGTTCTAGACTTCTCACTATCAGTCAGTTTTCAATAGTTCTCACTATCAGTCAGTTTTCCCACGTCCGGTAGACTTTCTTTCAAAAACCTTGACTAATAGAATAGTGAAATTAGAATAGGCTGAGAAAAGGGCTAAGAGGGAACCTTAGGATATTACTTAAGTAAAGGGGACTAGGGCGCCAAGCCTACCAGTTCTTCTTTCAAGCTCAAAATAGGCCGTGTAGTGCTATATATAGTTGTGGAAATAGGTTATTAGAATACTAGTGCTATTATATATAGTTGTGGAAATAGTTGCTCTCTAAAGGCTAACCTGGCTTTTTCTTCTCAAAAGTATATATCAACTTAAGCTTCCCCTAAAGGGTGGTTTTCGTTCGAAATAGTGCTATTCAATTGGTCAATCCTTAGAACTCTGAATAGAGGTAGAAAGAATAGGTTGGAACTATTGAAAGATGATAGGCTTATTCTGAAAGTACGCATTTCTTGCTCTAAGTCCGCTGGGTTGGATCGAACTAGTTGGTTTGGCAGGAAGATAATGGCATAAAAGAAGCATTCCACTTTTGGAAAGAGAAGAGTCAGTCTGCTTCGCACCTCTGTCTTGCATTGGGTTAACTGGAGCTTAGATAAAGCGATAGGCAGAAGAGAGAGAATTAGTCTGTCTTTATAGACTGACTTTCCTCGCATCAAAGCTTTCCGGTTCTCTTCCTTTATGAAGAAAGGAAAGGCTTGTTATCGACGAAGAAGATCTTTATACTGTTCATCCTAAGAAAAGAAGTTTTCACTCGGTACAACTATTCTATGCTAGCATAGCATGCTTCTACTTATGTTGTGTTGCAAATTCCGGATCAGGAACAATCCTTTCTTATTCTAAGATGCCCGTCTAAAAATCCGTACTTGTTGACTAAAAGGCTTTCGGCTTTCTAGCAAGCTTAAGGGCTAAGGGAAATTCATCCTTGGATCAATGAAATAGTTGAATTAGCTAAGATGCAAGAAGCAACCTCTTATTGAAATGACTTTAGGAAGTGCCTAACCTTTCTCCTTCGATCCGATCCTTTCTGTGACCCGAAATGAACTTATTCTCTCTTCGTCTCTTGCCTTTGAATCGGATATTCCGATGAAAGCGGATTCTCTTTCCGTCCCTCGTCATCGAGAGGAAGAATCGCTATCTATCTATCCATATACGTATCAACAAATGTGGTTCCAGGGATCGGTCGATTGCCCCTCACCAGCAGCTAGAGGAGGAGAAAGGAATGATGTCCCGGCCTGGGCTGGGCACCTATCAGCCAACTATTCCTTTTTGGAATGGAAAGAAGAAAGGATGGTCGTAGATCACTGATGTCGAATTCACGAAAAAGATCATATGTGAAAGAATCGTCAGATTATGGGTTCCCGGAGTAGACGGAATGGAGAATGAATGAAATAGAATAGTCTGGCAGAATCGTATGATAGGGAAAGTGCTCCGCCTCCCACTTGTCTGGGTTACCTCAGAGATAGAGCCATTAGGCGAGAAAAAACAACCTAGTTAGTGCACTAACTCAAACCTAGTTCTTGCACGAAATGTCCTGCTAACATAGGAGCACTCCTACTAAGAAATGGAAGAGAAAATTTCTTTCTGTTCGACGACACAATGCCTCACCTGCCCTCTGCTACACATCTCTTTCGTTCGCCCTAGACCCACCCACCAAATGGAACTCTGCCCTTTTTGTTGGGTTAAAGCGAGTATGAAGTCAGGGAGGAAGAAGAAGAGAGGGAAGAAATAATATAGTAATATTTACCTTTCCCAGCTCTCAGAAATGGAGAAGGAATCAAAAATCTAGTGAACCCCTCAAACTCCGTAGGTAATTCGAGACAATTCAAGAAGAATAAGAAGAATTGCTTAAGTAAGGTAGTCGCTTCTTTTTTTCGGTATACCGCTCTGCTCGCAGAGCGAATTAACATAAATCTTTCCGAATATCATGAATATCCTTCGCCCCCTATCTCCGCCTTTCATTCGTTCTATGATTCTCCTTTCTACCCTTGTTTTTACTACTTGTCTCTTGTCTCATTTGATTGGCTTTGATCCCTACCTTATTATGGAGAGGGTCAAAGGTTCTTTTTTACTCCATGCCTTACGTGCTCTTTTTAGGCTCTTTGGTTTGGAAATGCCTATCTGCCTTCTTCTTTCGCTCCTCGCTTTGGTAGGCGGTTGCAGCAGCTTGCACATGGATGATAATTCCGCAGGAGGAAGGGCGGTGGATTCAGGGTCGGGGTCGGATAATTGGCAAAAGTACCTCAACTTATCCGAGGAAAATGCCTCCGCCGCATCAGCCCCGACCCCAACATCCTCAGATTGGTCAGCCTTACGGCAATTTCTAAATAGCGAGGCTGACCCCCAAATCAATGCTAGGGGGGCCAATCATTCCCCTTCGCATCCTGCCTCTGAGGGCACACACCGTCCTCATCTGTCAAGCACAGCCTCTCCCCCGTCGTCCTCTTTTTTCAGAGGACTTTCGGACATGTTCCCTGCACCGGACCTTGGGGAGGAAGTGCAGCAAGTGAGCCCTACTCATTACATTTCCCCAACGGATCTATGGGATTCACTTTCCTCGTCGGCTCCAACCCCAGGTCAGGATAATCAACCGCCCCTGGTCGTCGAGCAAGCGGGGCCTTCCCAAATGGCCCCGCCGGAACCCCTAAAGGGGGAGATTGTACAGAGGCTAGAACCCTTTCTTGCTTCCTTTGGGAATCGGGAGCATGGGAAGCTCTTTAATCGAGCCCTTGAGGAGATCAAGGAGAAGCTCGACTTAGACAGAGCTTCCCCCCCCAAACTGCAAAAGGTATTAGAGCTCCTACAAGAACTCCACGGCAAACCGTGGTCTCGCGCCGACGCGAAAAATCACTTTTTGAAAGAAATAACAAAGTGGGAGAAGGGCGGCGGCGGAGGCATTTAGCATGAGTGTCGGTGTCTTGATCAATTTGTGGTTTTTTTTATGATTGAATTTTGTTTCGTTCGTTTATGGAATAGTAGCTCATGTTAGACTGATGTGATGAGCGAGGCCCCTAGCGATAGGGGGAAAGAAGAGTGGGCATGTGGGCTTCTTTCGCTTTTTGGTAGTCGAAGATAGAGTCAGGTTCCGAAGAAAGAGTAGATAGACGAAGGAAAATAATGAATCCAAGGCGGAAGCAATTGAAATTGGATGGTTGAAGACCCAGGGAATGGCGTATGGACATGACTAAGGAACAATGGGTGGCGTTTCTTCATAATCTCAATGCGGAAGATGTTACTTGGGTATATCCTCATCCACTGTTGTATGCTTGTGGCGATAAACCGTGGGTTCCACTTTTGGGAGTATGGGGAGCTGTCAGCTACGCGCCATTGTTGGTTCAGAGGCAGTTTGAGTCTCAGCTTTTCATCCCTCAGACTTTTGGGTTAGATCAGCTAGAGTTTGACTATGGGGCAGAGGATTCAGTTCGGAAGGTACGTGAGATTATCAGTGCATGGAAACAATTGTAAAGTATGAACTTTTCCAGGTGTGCCAACCTAACCTTGTCACCCCAGAATATGTTGTTTGGAGAAGCGAGCGAGTTAACGGCGGCATTGTGTTACCATTTGCTGTGACCGAAGCTTTTAACGTTTTCTTCCGGTTACCTTCAGAAGCTGAGATTGTCAGGCAGGAATTTTATACTAAGCGAAGAGAATGGGAACGGGAAAAGGAAGAGCTTCAGAGACAAGTGTTTGAGCTTCAGTTGGATGTACAAGGGATGGGTGATCACCTTACAGTAGCTGCAAAAAGACAAACAAGGCTGGCTCTTATTGAGGATGAGAAACCTTTCGGGGATCGGGAAGATACAACCAAGTTTGTTCAGTGCGAAGCCGAAGACGGATCAAGCAAGGTCTTTCAGAACCTCTGCTTTAGGCCTTTTCAAGTAAAGTCCGAGACGAAACTCCCAATCCCTACTTCGCGAAATAAGAGCATCTTTGATGCCGTTGGCCGAGTTTCTTCAAAACCTGTATTTCAGGTCTCGCAGAGCCTCAAGCGGAAATATCATATCATAAGAGAGAGAAGAATTCACTACGCGAAAGAACAGAAAAATAAACCTGTCCAAGATTAGCTAGAGCTTTCATCCCCGAGTTTACTGACTGAAGGAGTTGAACGAAAAGATACGTATCTAAGTGAAAGTGAAACGAATCGCTCTATATACTTGAAGTGAGTCTAATGCTTGTTCACACCGGCAAGAAGCCGGTGTTTGTTCGGATAGTTCGTATTCTATACGTAGTGAAACGAACTTCATATCGACTAAAGGAGTGAAACGACTACAAACCTCCCCATGCGGTGAATCAAAAAAATAGATCCAAGAGTCCCCCCCGGGGAGGGGAGAGGACGAGCTCGATGAGCCCGAACAAGGCATCATCTGGGATTCTACTCCCCCAGTAATGAAGGCCAGACAAAAGGGGAAGCCCATCCGAATTGAAAAAGAATGTAGGGCTTTCGACCCCTGAGATAAGGTATGCTTTTAGTGCGTTCTCTAACTAGAAGTGCAGGCGCGGCGTAGCGTCATGGTAGCGTTAGCTATGCTCGACTAAGAGGATGAGTCATGTGACTTACCTGAAGATCAACTTCGCGACAACGGTATATTGTTTTTCTGCTTGTTCCCTCACGCTGGCAAGGAAAGATATCCTTATTCATATGAATAAAGAGTAGCCCACCCTCCTATGAGGAAATCTGAATTTGGTTTGAAGATTGAAGAAACATAAATATCTGCTTTCTGCAATGAGGAAATACTTGTGGGAAAATCGCGTTGTCTTACTCGTTATACTCACTCAACGAACGGAATACTTGAAGTGAGTCTAATAGTCTAAAGAACTATAAGCTATTCGTTTTTCAACTCATTCACTACGTATCTAAGTTCGAAGGGTATTTTTATCGAGTCAAGGATACGAAAGGGGTGTAGGAACACTACCATACGCCAAGCGCGAAAACACGCAAGTGTAGCGGCTACCCTATGGTATGGGCTCTTATCTCAAGGGCCTGGTTAGGCTCTTCTTGTTGGAGTATCCTCGCTCAGAGGCTAAAATGAATTCTCTCTTTTCTTTTGGGAGTGCCTGAAGAGACCTGCTTACTGGAAGGTACCATTCTAAAAGAATGGTGAAAAGGTTACCTACCCTATGATCCTCCTTATCTTACAGAGGTTTACTACGAGCCATACCCAGCGGGATACATATTGCCCAAATGGAACCTAAAAGATGGGATGGGTGATCCATAAAATCATTTGGCGAGGTTCAGCCCTCAGCGTGGGGATCTTTCTGGAAATAAAAACTTGTTTTGTTGAGGAACGAAGTAGCTCGTCGCTTACCCGCATTTCTCTTGGTATACCCACCTGTGTGCCTCCTAATTCCGTGAAGTCCTTGGAGCATGTGCGATTTATTCAGGATCCTTGTCAAGAAAGAAGTCAGTCCCTTATTCTTTATTTTATGTTAAAAGGTCTGGACTCGAAGAGGGAGTCGATTCACGTACTTCACCATTTCCTGGGTCGTTATCGCCTTTCCCCGGTTCAGGGTATGGGTTCTTTCTCTATTAAGAAAGTCCCGGTGTGAACTCCCCTACTGATCTGACTCCAGTGGATTCTCGAGAAGCCAATTCTATCTCTCGATCTAGATCTACTTTACCGACAAGAGCTCTTAATGAATGAGCAATGAGTTTTATTCTAACTATGAAAAACAGAGGAAATAGAATATTATATAGCCTATAGCTATAGGGCTAGGCTCCGCTCCTCGCTCGAGCTACCAGCTTTCTTAGATTTCATTCCTGTTGACTAATCCGAGTCCTTGAGAGCTTAGACGTCAGCGGGGAAGAACTCCGAAAGAATTTCATCGGCTCCTCCTCTCTTGCCCTCTTGATGGTATCCAGTTGAAATGGTTGCTGCCCCTAGTTCAAGCTCTAAGTCAAGCATTCACGCACCAAAGACCTCTGACTACGCTCCTCAGCCTAGGAAAGAGAAATCCCATTTGCCTAATACGTACTACTGTGCAGCAGATGATTTAGCTGCCGTTATTCCTCCACCAGCTTCTTCTTGGCATCAAGCCAGCCCTTATTCCTTGCATCAACAGGCAATCCCGCATAAAAGAAAGGCTACTGACTTGGCTGATTCAACAAACAAGGGAAAAAGGCATCCATTCAAACTGCTCCCATTCCTATGTTGACACCAAGAAAAAGAAACCCTGGAGCCTTCCTCTCTATCCATTCCTTTTTCATAATCATAAAGGATGGAAATGCTTAGCTTACTAAACCAGCAACAGCGGAGTTTGCTGAGCTTGCCGTTAAAGAGTAAGATGCTGATTCTATAGCAGCTCCGATTCCTTCACCGAGAACGAGAAGGAAGTCTTATAGAACGAACAAGCGCTAAAGAAGGGGGTGGGATCTCTCCTAAAAGAAAGAATTGACCTCGAGCCTGTCCTACTCATTCTCCCTTTCCCGTTCCTGACCCTGAGTGTGGAGGGGTTAGCCTTGAGCCAGGTCTTGATTGTTTATTCCATTTTGTCAGTTTAAGTACTGGAATGGGAGTTACAGATATTCATTCCTAAACTATGTCACCGATTGGTGACCTGATCCCGCTAAGCAAGAACAGCTACCGACACCAACTCTATCTTAACGACCGGTTTGCCCATGGACATTCCGCTAAGTCTAGTTGACAAGTTTCCTTTTTTCACTCTGTAAACAAAACAAGCCCTTAGTCAAGAGGTTAGTTACCCTCTTCGGTATCGGCAGAGAAAGTAGAGAAGGACAGTGACACAATAGCTCTAACATAAGCAAGCTGTCAAGAGGGAGTCAATAGCTGCCTATTCTGCGGCGCTTATTCCCACAGCAGACTCAATAGCTGCGGTTACGGATGCTATTGCTAAGAGGGCATTCGAGTCGAGTCAACTATACGATAGTGAAGTTCCTCGTTGGAAAGACTCTTACTATACATGGGGATGCAGATATGTCAGAAGGACCGGATTCGAATATCCCCATTCTGCAAATCGAACATGGTAAAAAAGATATGATGATTAGTGGGTTTAATTACGAGTAAGGAGTATTTTACCTTTTATTTCGATCCCTAGAGTAAGATTCGTGTCATGGAAATCATGAGAGGAATGAGTTTCCTGGCATGCGCTTAGGGCGAAGACATCAAGGTCTCTTTTAATTTCCCCATACTTTTTTCCCATGAGCATGGTTTTGGGCTAGGTTACCAACCTCAAGAGGAGGATTCCTTTTTTTATTTTGAGAAATGGTTTCATTCGCGCTAAAGCAGCAGCATACTTTCAAGGCTGAAGGAAGATCTTTCGACCCCAGGAAGCCATACAGACCCAATCTTCCATGGCTACTTCCTCAAATAAGGTGATGATTTAGCCTTCTCATTCAAAAATGGACTTGGTTGCGCTCTATCTGGTATATCTTTTCTTATCCGATGAGGGTTTTTAAGTGGTCTCCTTACTTTAGAGCTAACGTAGAATCATCAATAGTTCCAGTCTGGATTTCTCTACAAGTTGATCGCTGAGGAAAAATATCATAGCCCCCTTGAGTCAATAAGAATAGCAGAATTCCGCTTTAAAAAACCTTACCTTAAATGTGTCGAAATTGAAGTTATCTCATTAGCGGTAATGATACTGTTAATGAAATATGCATACAATAGCGGATTTCGTTCTATTAAATTCACTATCCATTATGGTCTGATACATACAAATAACGAACGAGCCGACTTTACAGCAGGAAATGCTTTTTTAGTAAAGGCCGATAACGCAGAAGTACCCCCGCTTCGTGTATATAATGAAATTTGGAAGCAACTTTGTGATGAATTAACGGATGGCGGGACAATGAGTGATGAACCTGTAGAAGTGGTAGCTATGGGTAAGAAGAGTCGTCGTCCCGATCATATACCCGCACTGAAAGCAATTAAGAAAATAAAAAAAAAAGGAGCCCATTCATTGTTGCCGATATAGAGGCTGCTCTCCACGACGATGTTCATGTTCCTTGCGCAGTGGGGTTCTTAGTGGTTAAGCCGGGTGAAGATCTTGCTTCCAAGTCTGAATATTATATTGAAACATATTTCAGTGAAGATAACGATTTCTCAATATCAGATTTCAAAAAACGAAGTGAACGTATGATGCTCGACTTTATAGATAGAGCGTTTAGCGGCTGTGGTATCAGATGAAAAAGAAATTCGAACGGTCTATTTCCATAACTTTTCACGATACGATGGCATTATAGTAACGAGAGCTTTTACTTCTCAGATCGGCAAGTACTCCTTCCAAACGGTGATGAGGAAGCATAAAATGTACGAGTTAAAAGTCTATCGTGGAAATGAAAAAAAGAAATTATTGTTCCGTATAAGGGATTCCTACCTTCTCCTTCCCGCTGCGCTAAATAACTTGGCCCAGGATTTATGCCCGAAATTAGGTTCTAAAGGCACCATTCCCTATGAGAAATTACGACTTGAGTATCTTCTGGACAACAATTGTTGGCTTATCTGAAACAAGATATTCGTCTCTTAGGTGGCGTTATGCTGAAGGCACAAGAGATTTATTGGAATCTGTACAAAATAGACATCGTTGATACAATAACGTTGTCATCGCTAGCTCTATCAATCTTTCGTATGCACTATTACGACCCAAAGAGTTGGCCCATCCATATACCAACTCGAAACCAAGAACGTTTCATTCGGCGTGGTTATTATGGAGGACATGCCGATGTCTATAAGCCAGCCCTATGGTGAAAATTTAGACTATTACGATGTGAACTCCTTATATCCATTTATAATGAAAACTTATCCGATGCCAGGCGAACGGGGCTCCCAGGCCGGGACGTCTGGCATAATAATTTAGAAAAGGCGGAATTGGATAACTTCTTTGGCTTTATTGAGGCTTTTGTAGTGTGTCCTCTCTACAATAGAGAAAGCCTTCTTACCCTATAAGGATAGACATAATGCTTTAACCTTCCCAACAGGTAAATTCGTAGGCGTCTATTTTAGCGAAGAATTTTTTTATGCCCGAAACTTGGGTTATAGAATTTTCCCGCTAAGGGGCGTTCAGCCACTTGACTGTAAGGAAAGGGGCTGCTTGTATGAGAAAAAGAAGAGTCCTTTCGAAGGCTTTGTATCAGACATCTTCGCTAGAAGACAAGAAGCAAAGATAAAGGATGATGCAGCTATGGTATATATCTAGAAGATACTAATGAACTCTCTCTACGGTCGATTTGGTATAAACCCAGAAGTTATTAAAACCGAGATATGCACAGAAGAAAGATATCATGAGTTGTATAAAAAGGAAACTTTTTACAGTGCGGGGGTCCTGTCCCTTGGACGACTTGAGTAATGGGAGAATGGCAACTGGGCCCTGCAGTGGTAGAACCTCGTGAACCGGGCATACTATTGAAGAACCTTCTGTGAACTTTTCTTCTCTTATGAAATTTCTACTCAGCTTGAAAAGAAAAGAAGCCTCAAGCCGATAAGTCATCATCTTCGAGAATTTCGAAAGAAGAGCTGAGGGCTGATCTACGACCACCCTCTCACTCACGGCACACATGCTATATGTGTGATGCCGACACCCTGATCTAGACATCCACTCCAGACTATTTACCTTATTTATGATCTTCTTACGGCCATCACGCTATTCTATAATTAACCATGCTATTTATGCTAAAGATAGCCCTTCATAGATCTCTACGACCTACCTCTACGAACAGCCTTAGACTGGCTGATAGTAGCTGCTACCCATACCGCTGATGGGAGATTACGTATTAGCGCTGCTGCCTACTTTAAAAAAATTCTGAATCGAGATGATGGCCAATGCACCCAAAAATGGACGCGGAGGACAATCCGTGGCTTAGACGGGAGATCACGTTTGAAGAAGTTTTGAAGAATGAGAATCTGAATAAAGCCCCAGGTCCCGACGACTTCCCGGCTGCCTTCTGTCAAAGGATGTGGCCTCACACATTAATAAAGCTATTGAAGTTTCTTAAAAGCAGGTCAGATCCTCAAATCGAGAAATTCTACGTTTATCACACTTATTCCGAAGCGGGAAGTTAGCGATTCCTTCGATCTTTATCGGCCTCTGGATTGGCTTCGAAGGATTCTCTCTCATGGATTTGGCTTCTATTTAAGACTTTTTTAATATTGAATCTAACTACTAGCATCGGTCCCGGCAAAGACCCCTCTTTCGTTCGAGCAAAGGGCGCCTAACCTGAAAGAGGAAATAGGGGTTTTCCTCGATACGAAAGAGCTAGATCAGTAGTTTATCTGGGACGAATTCCTACTTACTTTTCTTAGTAATGGTAACGAAGGTATGCCAAGGGAAGCTCGGGCCAACCTATGTCTCAGTAGCTGCCCGAGAAAGGACCACTCAATCCAGACAGGTTCTCGCAACTGCCTTTCAAACAGGACCTCGAGAGGCAAGCCATGGAAGTACCGCTAGGTAGGGAGCGAGCTCCTACTTCATTGGATGTCTGATTCAAATGGGGGCTTCCAACTGAGATTCATGAAGAGAAGAGAGGACCCGACGTCACAACCTGTGTCGAGCCTATGAAAGAGTATGCCCGAGTGGAACTGAGAAGATCAAATGACCCGACAGAGCAGGAAGTGACCAAGTGCAGTTGACTACAGAACCTGCCCTTTACCGTCGTTGCTAAAGCAAACAGCCAAAGCTTTCCTGTTGATTTCGCAGGCAGCCGATTTTTCATGCTTTGGTCTCATTATCTCACCTAGCGAGACCGCCCCACCACAGAGAGCTAGGCCTGGGTGCAAGTCAACATATTAGAATATCAGACTGATGTGGCATTCCCGACTTGAAAAGGGTTGGTAGACTTCAAGCTGGGTCAGCTAGACCTAAGTAAGTAGGCATCGAAGGAGGATTGTAGTAAGGAGTTTTGCGATTTGACTACTTTTTAGTTGAAGAACCTAGTGAGCCAATTCCTACTCCTTCGGAGTCTTCTGTGGAGCTTTCTTCTCTTATGCAATTCCGAGTGGAAGAACTTCTGACTTCCCCCAAAGAGCTTAATAGCTCTGAGTGAAGCTCCTGAGTTTCCATTAGCCCCTTTTCTAATTGAAGGAAGAAAGCTATTGAGCCAATCATTCAATAAAGAAAATAAGTAAAGAAAAAGGGGAATTCGATCTTGGAAATAATCGACTCAAGCTCATCATAACCTTTTTTCTGACTCGACTCAAGCTCATCATAACCCTTTTTCTGACTCGACTCAAGCTCATCATAATGCTCATCATAACCCTTTTTCTGACTCGACTCAAGCTCATCATAACCTTTTTTCTTTTCTCGCCCCAAATCGTTGTATCATTTCTTGTTCTTGTACATAATAATACCAATTACATTATCCTCACCACTTCCATCTCTAACTATCATGCCAAACACCCCGTCATCGTTTGAATTCGAATTTCAAACCGGCGTTCTATTTATTAATTAGTAGGGACTTCAATATTCCCAATTCTGGTCGGCATAATTGAAAAGATTTCCATTCTTTTTTTCCCCTCAAACTGGCACACACTTAACATCTTCAAGAAAGAATCATTCTACACGCTTGTTGATCTAATGTCAACTTAAATGAAGACAATTCCAATAGAAGAATAGGAAGCATTTGTCTTTCTTTCCCTAGCTGAGTATAGGTGGATAGGTAAGGACTTCCCTTTCCCTGTGCGATTCGGAGATGCTTAGGAAAGAACATCAAACCCGGAAGCAAAGACTAGGAAATCAACACAGTAAGCCTCTGGTGGGAAAACAAGAGGAACTGCTAAAGACTAGTAACACAGGACTAGGAAGGGGCTCTCTGAAGTAACCCTAGCTTTTGATTTCCCCTACCGAACTGGGACTGAGACACGGCCCAGACAATATGTTGAAAACAGCTGATGGAGACAACTTCACTAGGGATGAGACGGTAGAACACATCCAAAGCCGTTGTAAGGGCAGAGTTTAGTTGCTTTCCACCGATAGTCTCAATTCACAGCGGGAAAGACCGGATAACTACCTATAGAGGACTCCATCGAATCCAAGGTAGGCGCTTTGGAGAGTAGGAAGTGAAGAAGAGGGAATTTACCATCAACTGCATAATATCCTTATTCATCAAAAGAGGAACCAAGACTAGGACATAGTGCCTTGGTCTTCATTCTATTGGCAATGATACGTATCTTTCCCTTTCTCTCCGATTCTAGAACTGTCCGGCGAATGAGAGCTAGTGGGTTCTATAAGAGGTAGGCGACGGGCCAAAGAATAGGAAAAGGACAATCCGTCTATAAGAAGGTCAAGGAATCTTTCAGCACAACTGGGAAGACAAGGAAGTTCACTCCCAATTCTCCTTCGTCTCAGGTCTGATCAAATGCCAGATGAAAGGTCAGCAACTCTTTCAACGTAGACAGCTTTCACTCATAATACCATAATCCCTTCACAAGAAGCTCCTCAATCACACCCGGAAGCTATGTATTCAAGGACTTCTAACCGGTCCCATTTCTACAGCTTATAGAAAGAAGTTCCCTATCTTTCCGAGTTCAACTTCGCAAAGGAAGAGGGCGCCCTAGTTCTTGTTTACTATGGATAGGTTTCCTTTGTTTTTCTATAATAAAATAAGCTGTCATCAGGGACCTTGTTTTCCTTTTATCATTATTGCTTTCTTCCTCGGTAGCTCCTTAAAGACGTATTGTGAGGAATGGAAAAATTTTCTATCTATTCATAATGCTTCTCATTCTGCTTCTGCTTCACCTGGGTTGTCTCCTAAATGCGGACTGGAACTTATCTACTTCAATAGTTCGCTAACCACTCGGAGCAGTTTTGCAGTGAAGGATATAAGCTAGTTGGTTGTTTGTCTCATATGGCTCTTCGATTAGGAAGGGTAAAGACTGCCCAATGGGCTGAATGGAGGAAGGAATGCGTTTTTGAGTTTGGTTGGTGGAGATGGATCCAGCGACTGCTGAAAGACTCAAAAAAAAAAATGAAAAACATCGATACCGACGGCAGCAAACCCTGGATGCCTTTTGGGAGCACCTGCCTCCCCAATGAGTGTAACTTGAACTATGTGAAACGAAATGAGTTGATAAACCCTATTCCCTATAGCGCTTGTGGCTGCAGCCATGCAACGGATCCGGGACCGCATTAGCGCTCTGGAAGACAGGAAACGGGCCCTCCTCCAAGACATGATCTCACCCGCAACCGGAGAGAAAGAGTCCGTCGACCCAAAGTAGTGTGTTTGCATGTATCACTAGTAGTCTTCCGTTGTTCACTTTGTAATGTTGTTTGGCTGGTTTGTCTATGTGTGTGTGCTTGAGTTCGTTGGATGCCATAATCTCTCTTGCTTAAAAGCTGAGTCTTTGGTTTATGATTATTATTCTTACCGTAATAACATTATGATTAGAAAGCCAGTGAATTATCTGCCTATGGGCGTATCCTTCTAGCTCCTAGCATCCTAACTGAAAGTATTCCTCTTCCCTAGTCTGACTGATTCATCCGTGCCAATAAAAGAATAAGTCATGAAGTCATAATGCACGAGGAACTATTGTTGTAGGTCTGAGTTAAGGCATCCAAGAGAAGATAGATATAGCGTTAAGGAGATAACAGCTCGGACAAGGGCTAAGAGGAGAAACGAATACGTATCTCAAATTCTATGTCTTCTCTTTTCTTTTCGCTCTTCTTCGTCCATTGACATGCCTAGGTCATTCGTAAGAAGCAGAAGGACAATGACACTAGCTAACCAACTGAGAGAGTAAAATAGATAGATGAATTACTTGCTAAAGGAAAGGAAAGAAGTGGAATCAGACTCAGTTTCAGTTCATCACAGGGATTCGGAAGTAGCAGTTTCAGTAGCCGTATTTGATGATGTTGATGTTTCAAAGTAACTTCAGGAATTTAGCATTGAAGATAAGGACAGAAGAAGATAGGTAGCTTTCCGCCCTAACTAAAACATCTAAATAGGATGCAGCTCGTCCCGATCTGTCTCCGGTCGTAACTAAGATAGATCGATTAATCTCCGAGAAGTCCTAAAGCGGAAGTCATCTATTGAGGACAGGACTAGGCAGACGGAGGTCTAGGAGCTTGAATAGCTTACTGAATTAGCTCAGTAAGGCCTACAGCTTCTCTTGAGTCTATAGGAGTTCAGTCGGGAAGATCAGGGCAGATATGCCCCGGAAAGCAAGAAATCCCTAAATCAGGTTAGTAGGAAATCTTCTTTAGGGGAAAAGGCTGGTTTAGCTCAACAATTGATAGATTGCGTTATATTGTCCGCTTCGTTCTATTTGCCGCTAAAAGCATTCTGTCCTGATGGTTTAAAAACCTAAAAAGATGGCAGTTATCACCTGCTGACGAAGTGGTGAGGTTTGCAGAGAATACACTAAAGATCTCCTAGCTTCTAAAAGAAGAAATTCTCACAGGCCCTTATTTCAAAGTTTCAGATTCGATTCCAAGGCAGCTTTTCTTTAGTCCTCAGGATATGATTCTTATGATTCTTTAGTATGTTACCAGGGGCTGAGCTCAATAGCAACTTACTCAAAGACAAAGACTGCGGCTACTTTAGCCTCAGTATGTTCCTACAGTGAGGATAGGGGAATCCCCGGTGGTAAGGAATCCAAATAGAATCCAAGGCTTTGCCTCTAGGATCATCTTACCTTCTAACTAAGGCAGTTTTCTACTAATTCAATCGATGTTTTCACCTTACTTAACTAGAGAGCAGATGTTGGAGGGGAAGACCGGGCTTTCGCCCCAGGCTTGAGCCTTTAAAGGTATAAGCTGTGATGTGATAGGCACGAAGTCAAGCAACCTATGAGTAAGTACTCCCGGTCTATACCTTGGCTAAAGTATCTTGCCAGGTATGCTAAGCTACATTGGTTTTCTATCCCTAAAGAGAATAGGCATCTTATTACGGATAAAACTACGTTTAAGAAAGAATATATATATGATGTCCAGAAAACGCATTAGAAAGCTCTATAGAGGTACGCAGTTACTC